ATCTCTTGAAAAAAGATCGCTAGCCTGACGTGACGGGCTTTAGCGAACAAGCAGGTCAAACCGGTTCTTATTAGAATCTCGTTGATTGGGACGCTTATCGTGAGTGGCAAATCGGCCATAGTGAAAGACTAGGTTTAGTTCGGCTTTCAACATGCCATTTAGCTACATGGACGAAAACGGATTCCCTGAATAGGCCTTCTCTCGCACTATTATAGCTAATAGTAAAAATCTAAGAATGAGACATCGCGAAGGAGAACCAACATCGTATACGCTAAAGACAGCGATTGACATAGAATAATCCACCTTGTGATCGGTTCGCAACTATAGTGTGGAAGGTTATCAGAAAGCCCTTACAAGAATGCCACATTAGGGTAGGGCCCTCTCTAAATCTCAGATCGGATAATCCGGTCTAGGTTGACCAATTGAAAGAAGGGCTTTTTCTTACAAATCTTAAACGGTTAGTTACAACATTCCTTCAAAGGCCACCCGTCAGGGACGGAATCACCAACCCCATTGACAGGACTGCATCATGGCTCTATTCCATGCTAGTCTGACGGTTCCGGGCGTGGAATCCGCTCTGTGACCCATCAACAGATCAGTGGGCTCCGCCAGCCTCCGACAAGTGGGTAATTGGAATTCGTAGCGTGAACCCAGGTTAGGAATGCACCTCCCTCCCCTCCCATATCGGCCCCTACCTCTACCTATAGGTTAGGTAGGACTTTTTGATCTCTGCTTTGTGTCTTTCTTCACATCATTAACGTCGGTTCCGAACTTGCCCATCGAGTGCCGCTAGTCTCCATTACGCAACTGCACCAGGACCAGTTATAGGTTTGGGTCAACAATCTTAATGAACCAAAGCGGGTTCGGGCTAACGTGATTTGTCGGCTGGGTCAGGGATGGAACATGAAATAGGGGTGAAGATCGGCTCTTTTAGACCGGATTCTGATATTTAATGGCCTTTTTCTAGGGTTAGGTACTAGAGCCATAGCCATTGATTCGCGCCCTTTTGTACTGGAAAATTTATCTTTTCTTAAAAGATCTTTGCTATGAATTAAAAGTATGGAAAGAAGATTCTTCCATTTTCTCTCTAGGAATAGGATAATCTCATATTCATCGAATCCAAGGCAAATTCTTTCTCCCGCGGTCGAAGAGAATCTCTTCGACTATTTCCGGCTAGTACTATCGGGAACGCACACTCCTAAGCGTCGACTTCGGGCTTCACCTAAGTCCTTCTAGCTTCGCTTAGCAAGTCAAGTTAGACTCGTGAGGTCAGTGCCCAAGTCGCTATAGAGTATAGGACTTATGTAGATATAAGATAATCCATCCTTTTAGGATGGGCTGACGGTTCCGTACTCCCTTCACTCTTTTAGTTTAGGGTGGGGAAGACTTCGTACCTTCCTTTACGTAGGCTAAGCTAGCGGATCAGAGAGAGAAGCCTGAGTTCCAGCTCTTGGAAAAAGTTCAGTAAAGTCAGTAGAGCTAGTCCTTTTATTTATTTTAAATAGCTATTCTGATCTATCAATTTATAAGTAGTCATTTATATAAAGCCAGGTACGAATGGAGCTTAGTTGTTTTTCATGCTTTCTTGCTAACCATTGATCATTTATGGTTGAAATCGCAAACTCTTTAGAGTTTGGGAGAGAGACCTCCTACCTTTCCAAGTCAAGATAGGGAAGTAAAGTAGAGTGGAGAATCATCCGATACCGCTGCCTTCATCCCAGCGCTGTCCTAATAGCGATATGCTTAAGAGAGGGAAGTCGTGTTCGTAAACTCACCCTTACTTTTTTTTGGAACTTTAGTCTCTTTACCTTTCCCAGCTTAGAGGCATGTAGCGAAGACTTAGTGACTCCCCAAGGCATGAGTCAAAGAAAATGCTATATGTATCTAATGCAAGACCCATCGATAAGCTAAGGCTACGACATGAAGAAAGGCCAGAAGAACTACAGAACCACGCCCACCAGAGCTAAAGAAAGATAGACCGAAGGGACTTGCGGTAAGCCGCCATTTTGTGTACGTACCGTCCCTTCGCAGTTTCGGTGAGGAGGGAGGTGGTTACTATTATGCCTAGCGAAAATAAGCCGGGCAGGATTTGAAAGAAGACCTAAAATAAAAAGCCTGCGTCTTCAAGTCACTCTTACATATACTTATCATACGAATAAGAGAAGAGCACCTACACCTACGACTAAGAAGACAACAAGTTCATCATCAACCGGAAGACAGACACGAAAGAGACAGAGATTAGTGAGCGGAGGTGATAGACCCAAGAAAAAGAGGAGAGGCGGAGGGCATACTCGAGATCAGTGACTATAGACCAGAAGCCACTAACTATGGTTATTAGTTGCCGAAGCTGAAGGCTCTGAAAGAGGCGACCAACGAAAAAGTGTACCATTAGCTTCTTCTCTTCTGTCTGTTCTTCCTGCCTTTGACTACGAACCCAACAAAAAGTCAAGTGCAAGAACCAGAGCAGGATTTCAAACCAGTTTAAGTTTTCCAGGCTCGACCTATGGGTAAGAGCGTAGTCTACAAAGCGAAAGGTACTACGTTCCTCTCCTTTCAGTCGATCGTACTTTGGTCGTTCATCTGATCTGTTTAATGAATATCTCTTTCTTTCTTCTCCGGGGAGTAAGCAAAGCATTCTGTCTTAGGAGAACCCTTACCCTTAGGCTGAGTAAGAAGTCTTGCCTTAGTAAGTGACGGTCTGGTAAGCATGGGCAAGCCTGAGATGCCTGTGTTTGCTTTCCATAGAAAATATGCCTTCGGCTTGTGCTTTGGAGAGTCTGTCTCTTGTTTAGTACCCCCGAACTCCCTTTTCTTTTCACATTCTCTTTGATAGTTAGAAAAGAAAAAGCACGAGAAGGAAGAGAAGAAAAGTCAAAGTTGTAGGCCCTTTTTAAACAAAGATTCAGCCGTGGTCTCGAAGATGGCGCCCTTTCGTGGTCTCTTTTTCTATTCTTTTTTTTTTTCAAGCCGCAATTGAAATCCATTTTATTTCTAGTAAGCTAGGGCTTAGTAAGCAAATCAAAGGAGTCGTCAAGCTGGGGCAAGTCAAGTTAGTTTTTAGCAGTCTCGTGAAGCAGTCTCAGCGAGGCGCTAGGTAAAAGGCAGCTAGGGCGTGAGTTTAGTTTCTTAGCACAGACAGAAAAGGTTAGGGCAGCTGGGGAATTAGTTGAAGTTCAAGCATCTCTTGTTTGTAAAAGGATAATCTCTTCCAGTCTATCCAATTGCATAAGGACATCCGGTTCTGGCATCGAATGGCTCTTTCTTTTTGGCTCTTCCAACTTTAGAGTTTCCTAATTTAAGAAGTCCCTAATCTATTCTATCAGTACTACTAGCGAGCTAACATGCTAACAGTAGTTAAAAACTGGTCTTTCTCCAGCTCCCCTTTTTACCTAGCATAATAACTAACAGGCTTAGAAGACTAGCAGTTCTACTAATAGGATAAGAGTGAGTTGGAAAAGGCTATTCTTCTCATTCCTTCCCTTGATCTGACAGTGCAGAGTAAGAAGGGCCTAAAGAACATTACCAGTAATCCGAGGCAAGCGCATAAGAGAGCTAGCTTGTATAAGAGTCATAAGAGGACTAAGAATAAGAAAGGTCCAACTCGTACTAAGGCTATCGGTACTACTCTTCCAAATTTCCTAACGTGGAAAAGGTATCTACTATGTTTACCCTTTCTAACAGAAAGACCAGCTCTCCCCTTAGTCTAAATAGCTAGATAATCTCCCAGCCTTTAGTCAGGGGCAAGCTAGTTCTTTAGCAAAATCAGTAGTCTTTCAAGCAAAGAGGGATAGGAACTAGTTTGAGGTATAGGTTCTCCCCGTGCTGGTACTAGAAAAAGTACTAGTGTAAAGTAGTAGGTTTGGTTACAGGAATAAGGTAGGTTGGTTATAGGAAACACTCTCTAGTAGTGGAGTTTCAAGCTCCTGTTTGTTTCGTTGCCTACCCTTAGGTAGTGCTTGAGCCTTAGTATCGGGTTCTCCTTCCCGGCACTGGATCAGTCACTAAGCGAATGTGCAACTATCAAACCATCTGTTTTTCTATTCGGTCTGTCTTCAGCAGGCCAACTAATCTAAACTACTAATCTACAAAACAACTATTAGAAAAGAAGTTCCTCCCCGCTTCCATAGCACATAGCTATTGATCTCCTTACCCCAACCAGGTGCTACTCCGATCTCGCCGCCAGTAATGCTCGATTCCCACCTCCCGCCTCTCCATCCTAGCTTCAGAAAGAATCTCACCCTTCTGCTGTCCCTGCCTCCAGCTCCAGGAACTCCTGCACCGTTCTGCGCCTTTTTGAATGAAGCGCCTAGTTTCACCGCTTTCTTCTTACCCACGCGAGATTGGTATTCAGTCTGCCAAAACGAAACTAAAAAAGGGGTCTTTCTAATTTCGTATATAAATGTAGATGTGGGTTGTCGGGTTTGGATCGAAATAGAATCCCCAAAAACTGGGGCATCCGTTTTCTACTTGTTCTGCTTCGATAGAGGGGCTGTAAGTAGAATAAGAATCTCCTTCCTTCGCTGCAGATGGCGGAGCTACCACACGTTGATTGGTGGATTGAATGAGATTGATGGGCACTAGCACAAGAGCCATAGATAAATAGACAAAGAAGTTCAGCTGCCAGAGTCGATCCTATCCCGTATTTACCAGCAAAAAAATAGGGGAGTCATCTGTCTAACGAGAAAGGAGGGGCGTCTATCCTTCTATATGATATATGACCAAAAAGGCCTTGTCACGAACTGGGCTCGAACCAGCGCTTTCCAGAAACATGGTCTGGATGTCAACCTTTCTGATCGTGACTTTGGTTACCCGGTTCCTCACGCTGCCCATGAGTACGTCCGGGGGGATTTCTCATCATCTTTTTTTCCCGTTTCACTCACTTCTTTTTCTTCCAATTCAGAGAAGACTGAAGTGAAGATTAGAATACGAATAAGATAAAAAAGGCCATCACCAAAAACCAGACGATGGTATAAAAAGTCATGTAGATGATGGGGGATCCCGGCGTATTACGTCATGGATCCAGTGAGCGTTCATGTCAGCAGAGTTCCACGCCTCGTTAGACATATATTTCCGTAAAAAGCGGAGCAAGCCCCGGATCCGCATTTGCGGATATTATAGGAAAACTCATCTTCGGGCTCCCAAGAAATGAAAATGAGTTCTGCCCCGTACTTACCACAGAACCCCATGCCACTACAATAGCGCAAACAATTTTAGAAGCTTCTCCAGAGCCTTACGAATGTCTTTCCGAAGACGCACCTTTTCTGGGTCATCGTCCTCCGGAGCACCAGACTGGGCGGGCCCTGGCCCGCGTGAAGTGGAGGCACCGTGCCAACCATGTTTCCTTTCTGAAATTTTTTTTTTTCAGTAAAAAGATTATTAAAATAATACCAAATAAAATGAAAAAACAATCGGCATGGTTCTGGGTGTAAAGCAGCTCGATACGGATAGTAGTATCCATTCTAGATTGAAAAAACAAAGTAGGCATCGCTCTTGACCTTGTCCTCTCCCCTTATGCCCTATCACTAGTGATTACTCCCAATCCAAAGCACCCCTTTTCCATTCATAGAGAAATCCAATCGTCAAAATCAATAAAAAGGCCATCATGGACCAAAATCCAAACAGATCAATCTTGTTGAGAGAGACTGCCCAAGGAAAGAAAAAGGTTACTTCCAGATCAAAGATAATAAATAAAATGGAAACAAGATAAAATCGTATATCGAAACGACTTCTGGCATCACCGAAAGGGTCGAAACCACATTCGTAGGCCGACAATTTTTCTGGATAGGTCGAACTAGGGGAAGCAAATAGAAAAGGAAGACCGAGTAAGATCAAAGAAACTAGCAGACTGATCACTAAATAGATACAAATAGGTGCAAATTCTAACATCACCACAGCCCACTGGGTTCATTCGCTCTGCTCGTGGAGCGGAATACCGGAAAAAAAAGAAAAATCATGAAATAGGAATTGCCTACCCGCTTTCCTTTCGGTCAGCTGCCCCGTGACCAACCTCACAGGTCCCACTCAATCTTTTACACCGATGTATCGTACTCCCTCGACCAGGTCATCATAAGAAAGCAAAATCTTTCCGAAATGAGAGAAGGAGGGAAGGCGGGCTACAACTAACATAATAGCCAGCTGAGCTGAAAAAGGCTAGCTAGCTAGGCTAGCGCGCAATGGCTTTCTCTGATAGGGGCTCGCTTCTTCGACGCTCCGAACAACCTATACGACGGCTCGCTTTCTCTCAGCCACAAGTGGCTTAAGTAGTGGTCGGCATTCCTACGTGCTCCTCCGCCCCCCTACTTTTTAATCCAAAAGGTGCCTTTGAATGTTGTCGTGACGCTTTGGTTACGAAGGTTACGGGGGTCTGGGTTTATGGATGAATTCAGTCAGCGAAAGTCCCTCAAACTCAATCAATATCAACAACATGTCGTGACGCTTGGTTGATTTTGTCAGAAAAGTAGGTTTCGGGGGTTCATTGATTAGTACACCTCTGGTGCTGGTAAGGTCGGGATCGTGGTCGTCCATCTCCAGTTTGCCGGCCGATAAGATCTCTGAGATTGACCAGACAGCTGACTTGGTTTGGCTATTCCTTTCTATTGAAAAAGAGTCAGCTGTCTGCGCGAGTCACCTTCTTCTAGGCTCCGCTGGACGACACGGCATTTTCGTTCAAATATAGGCCGGCCGTCCTTGTGATGGTTCCCAAGGATCCAATATGATACCACTTAGGTCTACGTTGCCACGATATTGTTCTATGTAAGCGGGCGGGCTTGTTAGAAGTTCGGCCCGGTTTTTTTTGGTGTCGTAGGGGAGGGATTGACCTTTCTAACGCATATTCAGTCGTACCGGCATGGCCCCATTGATTTGTTTTCGATCGGAGCATAAAGCAGCGCAACCCGGTTCTACTTGACTAAGCCTCGTGCTCGTCCAAGGAGGGAGTTTGCTTTACCCAACTCCCTTTTTGATAATAAGGCAGAAACCCCCGACCGGACATTCATTAGTTTCGAATGAAGAATGAGGAGTGCCCTGCCCCAGATAGCACCTACTCCTAACAAAATGAAAAGCGTGACTTTACTAAACAAGCAAGAATAGAAAGGGCTTTTCTCGCTTGTTGCTTTCTTCGAATCGCATGCTTGAGCGCAAGAATACATATAAAAGCTTTCCTTGAGTTTTCAATAAAATAAGGGGCGCCCCATCTATAGTGACGGGGCCTCTTTCAATAAAGCTCGCGCTAGGCGCTCTTTTTGGCTTCCCTTAAATCGAATATTTTAGAAATTGGTAAAGACCCACCCCTTGTTTCAGTCAGAATGAGTCCCCGGGACCCCGGGACATTGGCTTCCGCCAACAGTGGACTATTAAGGATCGCATCCCGCGCATATTCTACATTATAGCCTGCAACTGATTCAGCTTCCGCTTCTGGGAGATCAAACGGAGCTCGATTAGTTTCTGCTAGACAAGAAATGAAGAACATAACCAATACAGGGAACAAGGGAATACCAGACCATATCTGCTTTTGCGCCATGACAATCTCACTCGAATTACGGGGACCCACACATATTAGTACAGTATACCGGAGTCCCCGGCCAGAACCACACGTGCAAGTTTCCCTGCATGTGGCTCGTCCGTGCTTTCCTAGGCGCTACCTGTGACTCGGGAGAAGGGGGCGGAACTGCACACTTTCGTGTTCAGAGCATTGTCTGAGTGAGTAGGCAGCGCCTACCAAGCAAAGCTTTCTTGAAGAGGCTGGGCTGCGTACTTTTCGGCGCCCACCTTTTCTTTAGGTGTTGGGGCAAGCCCCAGGAAAGTCTAGGTTGGCTCCCAGCTCCATCTCGGTCGGCATCCTGCTCTCGAGGGAATGGAGTCCTGGAGCGAACTACTCATTGCTGTCTTGCCCAAGGAAGGGCATTTGGAACATTCTTTTTAGGGAGGGAAAACGTGGTTGACAAGCCACTTCGAGGAGGCGACTGGAGTGCTTTCATCAAATGATGCATGTGGGCTGAGCCATTCCCATCCCGACGTGGTGGCCCGATTCGGCCTGGCCTGGTCGGGAAGAGATTCACATAGAGACAGACTACTGTTATCTGGGAATATCTTTCTATGTTAGCTAGCGGGGGCGGGCTTTGCTTTCCTATGGTAGTCCCGCGGCGGCCTCTGACCGTCCGTCCCGTCTCATCTTGATTTGGCTATACTTGTATGTAGCCAGCCATGTTAGCTTCACATGAGAGCCTTTTTCTAAAGTTCTAAAGGCTAAAATAAAAAGGCACTCATCAGTCGGCCCCTTTCCTATTCAGCCTTGCCACCTCTCCAGTTAAGAGAATAGGTCCCGCGGCCGCCCGCCCTTATGAATCTATACTAGCTGCCACGCACGACCCGAACGATTTCAGCGCCCCTCTCCAGATAAGAAGCAAAGCGTGCCATCACCTACAGCCCTTTCCTCTGCCGGGGACTTCCATGAAATGAAAACGGGCGGCATCGTCGTATGCTCGACATTTGTTGCCCTGGTTTATACCCCGGAGTACTCCTATGGCCGATCTGTCACCCAACCTCCTTAAACAACCTAAAGGCTTGGCCCCGTTCCGTTTGGAGTTGGAGAATGGGCCTTATGGCACGGCTTAGTCAGTTATTCTCGCAGATAAGATTCGGACCGCCACTTCTCTGAAAGCATGGTTTTTGCCTCCCTCCTTGGAGTTCGTCCATTCGTTGGGCGATCCCTTGCTCTCACGTTCGAGTGTTTGCTCGTCGTTTAGGCCGGTGAGTGAGATTTCTGCTCATTGCAGTCACCTCCGGGGTTCTTCGCACCTGGATAGTACCAGGACCCTTGTGCCCCGGCCCTTGATCAGAAAAAGCTGCCCGCCCTATGACCCACAACTCAAAACACGCCTTGCGACGAGACGCGGACATTCCCCATGCTGCGGTTCCCTCCGGTTCGTTCCCGGGTTGGGTTAGGGGAACATCCGAGCGATTGCCTTCGCGGATCCAAACGCGCTCACAAGGCGCACAATAAGAATAAGACCAATAGAGACTTCATAAGAGACCATTTGAGCTGCAGATCGTAATGCTCCTAGAAAGGCATATTTCGAATATAGAGGAGTGAAAGTTCCCAACAATCAACTATCATACCCTTCTATGAACCGTACGAGCACGTCCTCTGAAACCCCCCATCGCGCTTACGGCTCTATACCCCAACGTGACTTGCTCTGGCCCCGGCCCGCTCCGCACCTCGGTAAGCGGACCGTGGGAGCATGGGGGGCGGTATCCGCTTTTGACTGATATAAAATCTCTCTTTTGTCTCTTGCCAAAAAAATCACAATAGAAAAAGTTGTTCTTGCCGAGAAAGTCGCGTCGGAGACATCTTTATCTGAGGAGCCGGTCGACGCAGGGGGACCCAACCTCAGATAAAGATGTTAGGATTGGCCGGCTCATCTTCGGAATCCGAAAATAAAACAGAGACAGAACAGATTGTTTCAGTGACATATATACGAAGATCTTTTTCCCCTGTTTGAGGCCTCGTACGAATCAGTTACATGGAATCATGCAAAGAGGCTTGAAAGCCGGTGAACTTGACTTATCTTATGCGTCATTTTCAACTGATCATTCCTACCGATCCATTCTATTCCTTGGCTCATCATAAGGATAGCTACTTATAAGATAAGAGGGGAAGAAGACCTGATTCGTATCCATTATGAAATTCCAAAGATCCTTTCCTTCTAGTCGAGCTATCTATCGCTCCTTGTATGGAACTATTACCTTATCTTTAGAGCGTGATTCCAAAGCCCCTGCTACCCCTCTGTCAAGTGAGCTTCAAAAGGTGAAAGTCTTAAAAAAGTGCCCTATCGCGTAAAGCCAAGTATGTGTGGCCCGTCTTCGTGATTTCCCCCCTACACGCTTACCCTCTCGCGGATGTAACCCTTTCCCTATCGGTCGAGCTATTTCAAAAGCAGGTTCGCCAGGACCTACTAGTGATAGAAAGACGGATAATGTTTAATGAGGGTTGGAGACAGGTTTCGAGTCGCCCAATTCAGTTGTCACTTTGGTGGGAAATCTATTGCTTAAGCGGTTCTGAAAGCAGCTCGTCCGTAGTCCAGAGGTGGGTCTCGACTGACTTTCCTTTAAGAAGGTGCCTTTTTTTCGTAGCAGAAAGAGGGCTTGGGCAACTAAATCACGTTCGTACGAAAACGAGTTGGAATACTATTTCCGATAGGGAAGCCGGGAGCGAAAGCCAACAGGCGAGGGTTTTGAATTCCAGAGTCTCAGCCGTAAGGGAACGAACTACATAGGATTCTCCAGCTTTTTATCTTAGAAGGCGACCCAAGGGAGGGCTGTGACTTATACGAGTGACCACCCCTCCCCCTATGGTCGAGCTGCTTCGCCCCTCTCCTGACAAGGTCAGTCTCAAAGACCCAGACTCTTTCTAATCTGTTTACAACCCACTACTCTTCGAGGTCTGTCGTAAACCCCTATACGAGCAACTCCGTGCCTTGGACTATCGGTCACGCCTCTTGCTAAAGGCCATCTCTATCTACTGATCGGGGCTCTCTCTTTACTACCAAAATGCCCTTTCTAGTTTTTGATCTTGGCTCATCAGAAGGCTTAGCTATTCTCTCTCTTATTTATGTAAATTCATTAGAAAGACCCGTACCCTATCCCTCTAGCTGCCGGCTTGGTGTGAAGTGATCATAGCCTGGGCTTAGTGGAGTCCTTACGATATTCTGAAAGATCGAATGCGACTGGGATCACGGAAGGCTAGCGTTATGCTTTACTCTACCTATCGAATCTTCAAAGCGTAAGAACTGAGCTACTTCGTTCCTTTTCATCTTTAATAACGTGTTCAGTTAGAAGAGAAAATCCCCCTCTCCAACCCAAACCCAAGGGGAGCAGAAGATAACGAAAGGGAGACTTCTAACTAAATCATAAGACAAGCTCCCCATTCCATCTATCATATCAGTCGAGTCGATCCGATTCGTTCTTATCTATAGATAACGCAAGAGAGAACTGATGACTTCGCGGATGGAGAGGGATTCGAACCCCCGGTATCCCTAAAAATACTTCGGTTTTCAAGACCGACTCTTTCAACCGCTCAGACATCCATCCCCTTCGCGCTTCGCTCGCCCTATCTATCCGCGAGCTGGCAGGTAGGGGCTTATCTATGTGATTCGCTACGCTTGCTTGCGCCTATCGGCGGGCTCTATTGCCTGCCGGTTAGCGAAACTTTGACGGTAGTACGAATCGCTACGCTTCGCTTGTTTCTATATGATAATATGCACCTACCTTGCTGCGCTCCCTGCGGAGCAAGAGAGTGAAGAACGAATGATCCTCCAAACAAAAAGAGTGATCACGTCCGACGTGAGCGAGTGAGTGAAAGGCGTGGCAAGAGAGCGAGTTCAACTCGCGAACGATCAGCAAGTGAAGTACCGATCCTTTTGCGCCAGTTGCGAGACTGGTACTTGACGGCTCACGAGCATAGACTAAGGTAAGGTTGCCCATCACTCTCTCGCTCTTTTTTGAAGGCCTTTTCTTCTATTTTCTTTCTAGTATAGTACCATAAGAAGACTGAACGCCCAGCTTCGCGGAGCTGCTCTCTCCCCAGCCCACAGCATAGTGTGGAATCTGGATCGTTTCATCGAGCAACATTTCTTTTAGATAGAAAGGTGTTCTGACTCTATTGGATCAAGTCATAACCTACGCCTTCTACTAGTATACTACTATGGAGAGACTAAGCTCTATTTCAGAGATTGGGCTCTCTTACTGTGCTCCGCCCCTACTAGTAAGAAGCTCTTCCCGAGCCAGGTTCCCTGGATCTACGTGTTCCGGGGAGGGCCTAAATGGATGAATTAAGAGGCGCGCCCAGGGGGTAGACTTCAAGAGCTCTTGCTCTGCGTATCCTCCTACTTCTTATTCTGAGGATGAGGAATCATACGAACCGCCTACTCGCCCTACCATTCATTCTAAAAAAAAAATGAAAGCTGCTCGCCTTCACTAAGAAAACAATCCCTCCCCTTCTGTTACCTATTTTGACTCATATCTTCGGTATACCGTGATACAAGACAAGCACAGGAAAGGTGCTTCTTCCAAGCGGTCCCTCGCCCTATTCTCTCTCAATTGCCTATCCTTTCTAGATGAGGGGGAGTACCTTAGCAGTAGCTTCCAACACTTAAGATTGACCTCCGTGAGTGCCAGATATGAATGGTTTATGAATTTCATACGGGACTACTTTCTTACCTATAAAAGTTCAACCATGACTAAAGAAACTGACCTAAGATAGCTCTCTCTCTCAAATACAAATCCCAAGAAAGAGATTCCTTGGATAAGTGGATAAATTTAATTTCAATTTGAATTTAAGGCGTTTGTCCTACTTATATTATAGTATAAATGTATAAATCAGTCTTCCAGCCTATCGAAATTCGTGTTTTTCTCCACCAACAACACATGCACTTTGTTGGCACTCACTCACTCAAAAAAAAGGTTATTCAATCCACTAGTGCAACTGAAGGTGCGTAGCCTCTTCTGAACCGAAACAAGAAAGAACTCATAACCACTGCTTGTGAACAGCTCTCCTCAACTGAAGGCGCACCTACTGTTACTAGAAGTCTAGTCTCTCTCAGGTCCAGTTTCGATCTCGAACTTACTTACTTTACTTAATAGGCCGGAAGAGAGATTATTCAGAAAACCCGATTTCCTGTCCTGTCTTAAGAACCTGACTCAAAAGAGAAAAGAAGACCGGACTAAAAGAGATATCACTTTTTCACTTTTATATCCAGATTGGAACTGGATTTGAACGTCTTTGGATCCTGAGCCGGCTCCACTTTCCGGAATCCTTGCTCCTGGCTTATATTCACATAGGCCACTCATAAGAATAAGACGTTCAACTCCCTAAGTATAATTGAGAGACTCATAATCTCATTGGGTAAATGCCTACCTCGGGAGAATCTTACCGAACGAGTTGTGACCCTGTCCTCTTCGCTTCCCAAGATATTTAGGGAAAAGGGCCGTCGTCGGCCACCGCTTGCTGACGACGGAACGCATCGTCAATTAAAAGTCCTCGCGTTGGACTTAGTTGGAAGGGTAGGTGTTCGGCATGTCCCTTGCTTGCGAACTTATAGGGCGGGTTTGGGGATCCCATTCCTCACGTTTCCCGTTGTCCCCAGACTTCATTCTTTCAACACTTGTATACTTTCTTAATAGTCAGGCGTGTCCCTGTCTCTGTCTCTAACAAGTGTGTGTGATCCACCGATTTACTGAGTGACTCTTTCTTACCGCCCATCTCTTAAATTAAAGCCTTATCAGACTTCCGATCCTTTTTGCCGATTGAAGAATTATATGGTTTCACGAGAAAAAGCCCGGTGCTTTCTAAAAGCCTAAATACAATCAAACGTGAGCGCTAACATTCGCGCAGCTCAAGGAGTTGCTTGTTGCTTTCGAGCCGGAGCTTGCTGGGTAGTCAAGTAGTCCGTGAAGGTTAAATCACACTTGTGTTAAACAAGCAGAGTAGTCAAGCCAGAGAGGCAAAAAAAAGCAAGAAGCGGCGATCGACGAAATCAATCGTACTTTCACTGCTGTGGACCGGCTTTCATAAAGCACCTTTGGGCAGCTGCTACTATTGGGATGGGATCCAATTCCGAGATCAATTCGACAATGAAACTCTTCAAGCAATGATCTTATCTATGTCATTTCTCTTGACGCGATACAAAAGACGACTTTCGAGAGTCACGGCTACGCCCCTTTGCTTGCTTCTTTTGGCATTCCACTTGGGACGAAAAGCATGGGCCTTACTCTTCTCTTCTCTTAAAGTACTTCCCCTTCCTTACTTGTTTAGTCTTGTTACCGCCCCGTGGGTCCCTCCAACCCGACAACGACTCTACGACCCTTGGGCTACTTTCCTATTGATTTAGGAACTATTGACATATTAGATCGGCATTGTCAAATGATTTAGCGCTTAGCTACTAAATTGAATAAAAATAATAAGCTTCAACCTGCTCTTACAAGACGAATCTCTTTCTATACTATATTTACTACGCAGCATCTCGAAAGACTTATGTTAAAATAAAATAAATCTCTCTTCTCTTGCTTTATTTTATGAAAGTGTATCACTAGTGAATTGAACATAAATGGACTTGACCTGAGATAAGGTTTTCTCTACACTTCTCTTTTCTAACTACGAGTCAGATTTGGCTGCGCTCTTTCACCTATCGGCTCGGTAAGGTCAAGTAGAATTCCGATCCTAGCTGACCCTACCCGGAGATCTCTTCAAACTTTGTTCGATTGGCTTAGAGTGTCTTCGCCTCTTGGGGCAAATTCTCCGTCACTTTCAATGCTCTCAGTTCCTTTCTTCCCCGAGACAATCTCTCAACATCTTAATGTTGACCCGTTTTTCTTTTCTTTTCTGATTCCTCTCAATGAAATTTGCCATGTTGCACTAAGTTACTTACGGATGTATGCATGCGGTCCGGGAACACTTTGGGGTGAACACCCATCCGAACAAGTAGGGTCAATAGTTCAGCATTTAGGCCGTAACATTTAGCAACAAAAAAATCTTTAACCCAACAAGTGCTCTCCGAACCAAGCTAGATAGTCTCCTATCACTAGGCTCACCAACCAACCTGGACTTTGATTCTTATTATTCCTACCGGATATAAAAAACCATAAGGATTGTTTACAGCCATGAGTTGAGTTCCCATATGACATAAGCGTTCTTGGGTGGGCTGGACCATTCCATCCAATTTCATAGAAGGGGCCCAATTTCGTATTTTTTGGTCGGCTCGGCGATAGGCTTCGCTTCTACGACTGCCTCCCCAGCCGTTGCAAACACTGAGCGAGAACGGTGACGGGGCGCACAAAGAATGTCGTTGCGCGGGGATGCGATTCGCCAAGCCGGGGCAAACAAAGCCGGCCGGCCCTACCGGATTAGGAATGCGAAGGCCTCTCCTTTTTTCTCATTTTGTTTGAGGCGGGCCGAATAGAGAATGAAATGCAGAAATCGGGGAAGGAGGCCTTCCGGCCTTTTTTTTTGGTTTAAGGGCTGCTCACCCTACCGAAGTACCAAAGGCTTTCGTTCTTATCGATCCGATCCGGGTTTCGATCTATATGACCTCCGGGCGGTACAAAGTACACCTCTTCCGTAGAGGCAGGTAGTAACCTAACCTTTAAGAGTCTCTGGGGGGAGCCCTCTTATCTATCAATGGAGGGATCTCCGTGCGTGGCGTGATAAGGAATCCTAGAAAAGATCGATCACGACTCCCTCCCCGGTCCCACGAAGATCTCTACATACTTGTCTGTTCAGCCCAGGACAACTGAGATCTTCTGGTCTGCGTGCGTGGGAGCAGCTCAAACAAAGAAGAGTCTGGTCTGAATTCGGGCCCGGCCCGCCCGTCTGCTGCTAGGTTCGGGAATAGCGCCATGCGAGGGCGCCGCTATGCCCCTTAATGAATCGAATGGTCCTTCGACCTTCATTTGATTCCGACGGCCGGCATAGATCTCATGAAACCCGCCCACTACGAAAAAAGCCCTGCCCTTTTCCTTCGCTACTAGGGAGAGTAAGCAACCTCTCTCCGCGCCGGACCGTCGAGTCGATCGTGTCATGTGCAACGTCCATCAATGATGGTTCATTAATGTCCATTGATTTAGACTCCTTCCCCCTTCCCAACTACGAATAAGATCGAGAGGAGCCCGAAAGAAAGCCCCCCAACCAAGAACGGAAACGGAAGCCTTTCTATTCATTCCCCATTCTCTCTTAAATAAAGCTCGCCCTCGAGCTTCAATTTTAATATAAATAAAGGGCAGGTCGGCCGGGTCTTTCCCTGTTGTTCTGTTTCCGCCACGAGAAAGACGCACGGAAGAGGTATGCCCAGCCCGCGTAGGTTGCTTGCAATGAGAGTTTCTGTTGTCTCGGTAGGGAACTGTATGATCTTTTCCCCTATTGTATTGAATCAATAAAATAAAAAAAGAGGTCAGTGCTACGGCGGTCCTTGGTTTGACCTCCCGTAGTGGTCCTTGCTTTTCTTTTAATAAAGCTCCGCGGGGCCAATTTCTCGTACTTGCGTGATGTGTCCCCCTTTCGTCGAGTGCCCCGCCCGGTTCACTGGGCTGTTGGCCTACCAAGCACTTGCCCGCTGCTCTTGCCGCCCGCTTGACGGGCGGAGCGCTCGTTATCCTGACTGTTCTCTCTGCTGGGGCCCACTATTGCTCGAGCCATAAGCTATGGCAGCTCCAGCTCGCAACCACGGGACGGGGGCCCGCCATGCGAGGCCAGAGTGGGCTCAGCGGTCAGCCCCCATTCGAATTACGTTAGGGGGTCTTTCGCTTTTGCCAGATCTAGAGAGATACTACGAGTCCTCCGTCCCAGATTCTATCGCCGCGGCCATCTGGTTCACCGGTACTACCAAAAAGTCTCATGCTTACGTTACTGTTATTGATGGTTTAATTATCTTGGACCACGAAGACCCCGGTCGTGCTTCTGGTTTCCATTCCCATCATCATATTGATGGTAAATCTCCTCGTGCTCCGCCATAAGAACTTGGAGTCCGTATCATAGTGAAGGTAAGGTAACGCTGTGATTCTTGCTCAAAAAACAGACCGAACGCGTTCGAGTTATTGGCTCGTCCGACCCGGCAGCATTCATGAGTCGCTCGTTCAACTGTCCCTCGGAGACATGGTCGAGAAGTACCATGCATCCCCCCGTCCTTTATTTATCTCGGTCCCACCCAGCAAGATAGGGCTCAGCCAAAAAACGTGAACGACCCTCCGCGAGCCTTATTTTTTTAGTAAAGTCAAGCTTTGGCTCTCTAATAAAGAAATGGATCAAAAAAAGGGGAGACTTCTGCAACGGGCTATGCCACCCAAACCAACTGAGGGAAGTCGCATCCGTCCCATCGCAAGCACCTACAATGTCATGATCACATTGGTTTACCCTTTTTTCTTTGGTAGTTCAACGGACGGTCGCCCCTCCAACAAGAAAAGGTATAAATATGGAAACTTCTCTGCCATTTGAATCGGAGAATTTATGGAGGAAATCGGGTTTTAAATTTCCAGAAACCACACGATTATATAGCCAAAGGGAATAGGCCGCGCCTAAAATCATCCCAAGCGCTGCTAATGTGGCTACTAAGCTATTTCTTTGGAAAGCTCCTACTGAGATGAGAAATTCCCCGATAAAGCTGCTAGTACCAGGTGAACTCATATTGGCCAAAGTAGAAGAGAAGAAAATGGTAGAGAGATTCGGCATGGTGCTCACTAAACCTCCGTAATATCTAACAAGTCGAGTCTTATGTCGGTCATATAGAACACCAACACATAGAAAAAGGGCTGAAGGAACCAGTCCATGACTTAACATCGGTAGAATGCTACCTCCAATTCCCTGTATGTTCGATAGAGCCAAAGATTCCCCCCCACTGATCAGAGTACGCCGATTACCCCCCGAACCGTACAAGATATTTACCATCTATCATACGGCTTTCTAACTTCACTTCTTTTTCTGGTCGTTCCGTTCTGTCGATCGATGGTAGTATAAGAGATCTGTAACCCCCCAAAGTTATTTACATAATGGTTCCTGCTTCCTACCCATAGTTAGTATGTATCCCCCCCCTGTCATACTAAAGTATCACATCGTAGACCCCCACCCCAACTCTATCTTCCTTATCAGTGAACCGGAACATAGTGCATAGGTACTCTTCAATGCAGCGGGGACGAGACGACGTGATATAATACGATCACGTACAGAAGCCCTTCGGCTCGGTGGAACCTCTCGTGACTGCCTTTATGAGGTCCTATCGGGTCGGGATAGGTAGGCCCGACGCCTTTCCCTTCCCCCGACCGAGCAGTAGTTCCCCACGGCTGACAAATAGGAGTTTAGGCCGTAAAAGAAAGACACCGGCCCCCCCCACCACTGGGATTTAGCTTTCCTTATCTACGTGCGCACTGCGTCAGCACTGGCGACAAAGAGGTTGGCTTTACTGAAGTGAAGAAGAAGGGGCGGGCCCTCCGAGTGTCATATTTTGGCCGAGTTTACCGTACTTCCGGCCCTTATGTTACGCGATCGTAATATTTTGTTACGTTCCACCGCTGTTACGCCAGAAAGAAAAGGTTCCACACGAGCTCTCGTTCTGCGGCGTGATGGCAGGACCGATAGGAGATTGGCGCCGGGTGTAGATAGGGTCAAATCTGCAGGGGTTATGAAAATACATAGGCCCCTTCCCTTCTCTTTTGGATGAATGGGGTGGTTTAGAAGGCGCTTTCCGATTTACGGTCCCTCGGAGCGAAGGGTTAGGCAGGTAGTATGGGCCCTCTGACTTCCAGCTATGTGCTGTGCGGCTCCCGCGAAGCGAATGAAGGGAAGCTCCTCGAGCTTACCTTACGGGTGAGCTTACGCTTACTCTCAGCCTCTTTGATTGGTAGGCGGGCGGGCGGAGCCCCCTACTGGAGATTCCATTCATAAGGCTAATTATCTCTTGTTGTGACGCGGCCGACTACTAGAGGCTACTTTTAGCTTATATAGTGGCCCTTCTACTTTGGTGTAGTTGTAGTTTGTATTGGTACTGAATGAATATATGCGAGCAGTATAAGCCCTTTTCCGGCCTGGGAAAAGCAGCGAACTCTATAAGCTAGGGCCTTTGTTCTTGGATACGAAGACTATTCCGTTATCAGCGGAAAGCCGCCTTAGAGATTGAACGTCGACTTATCTTATTACCTCTAAAACAGCGCTGATAGCTTGTAGTGAACAGCCCACTTATGAAAGCAAGCGAAAGCAGCCTTTGGTACTTAAGTAGTTGACGGTTTGGAAGCCTTGCAACTATGATAGAAAGCCGTTTGCCACCCGGGGCGCCTTCGCTTTTCTTTTGAATCAAAATAGGTCGCGACTCTTTTAGTCGGTCGGGGGAAGCTAGCGCTTATACGAGAGCTCCGCTTCCTCGTCTTGCTTCTGGCAAAGCTTTGACTTTGCTTACTTCTCTCGCGCTTGCTTGCGAGAAGGCTTGGAGTCCTTTTCGCTAGGTCCAAAAAAGCTTCCGAAAAAAGGGAAAGATCTGATCCAAGAGAAATCCCGCATATTGGGCGCAGCTGATATGCGGCTAGGGCTAGGCGATCATATCATGCCATAAAAGACTTGTATATGTATAGAGAGATAGAATAGATGTTCATGGATAGATAGACATTCCATTGATTCTGAGTTTTGGGGCTCGTCGATCCAAATGAATCATTCTTCTGCTCTCTCTTCGCCCCCCCCCGCCCCGAAACTGACGCACAGGGCCCATTCGCTTCGCGCGCGGGAAGGCGACGGTGCGGAGCGGTTCATGAGACCGCGGCGGTGTGGAGCAGCCGCGACACGAAGTGTCGCCTTACCTTAGCTGGATCTCGCTGGTGCCACCTAAACGGTAGGTAGGCGGCGGATGTGTGACGTTTGGAGTTGTCGTTCGTGCACCTGTCCCCAATGGAAGAATGAGTGATCCGTTCCCCTGCAGATCATGGCCTTACCACTCGGTCCCCGATGGCCAGCGGGGGATTCGGTATAGCAGCTCACGTTCGTTTGCGCTGCGCGTTCCCGCTGGACTGGACACGTGTTAGCTGTAGGAAGTATGGTTCCGAAAGCACCTTCGGTTCGCCAGTTCAGGCTCAACTCCTCGCTTTACGTTAGCGGACCTACAGGTCGGGCCGGGGCTCTGCGCTCTTTCTTTCTGTGTGGGACGATGCCGGGGAGAGAAGGGAATGCGTCGAAGCGGCGAACAACAACCAATTTTGGCTCCATGAGATGAGCCCAGTGCATTGGACCGATGGATAAGAGAACTGAGCTGGCCCAAAAAGCGCTTAGGCGCTCTACGTACGATGTAGACTCCATCAGATACATATCGATTTCTTTCTGATAAAAATAAATAGATAGTTGTCTAGATAGAAATAGGAGATTTCCCCTTATTATTGATAGATTCCCTCTCTATCCATTCCTACTCTTTTGATCAGATCAGCAGGCTTCTATCAATCGATTTTCAAATCGCACGTTCATCTCGCTTTTCGTTCATTTT